GCTCAAGTGGCGAAGGTTTGAAGACGCTCGGCCAACAACGTAAAGGAAGGGGGCGCGAAAGCCGTTGCGCTAACGACGCGCATCCGCTGGGAGAGGAACGAATCCTTCGCACTTGGTAAGCGCTTCGCTGTAGCCAAGCTTACAGCTAGCCTATCGCCTAGAGCCAAGCTTCGACCGCGACTGCTCGTCGCTTCTGGGCGCCTTATTCCGTCACCCGAGATCCAAGTCAGCACCGGCAAAGATCTCTTGATTCCTCGCGGCCGGGCCGCGACAAGCTACCTGTCGCCTATCTCACCCCCTTTCTTTTCTTATTGCGAGACCTAGATCATTTACGGCGATAAAGAGAGGCCAGGCCACATTCTCGTCGGCGATACAAACATCGTCTCCAAGAATGGCATACCTAGTAAAGCGCTGTCCTGGGTACACCTTTTCTGCACAATAAAACATCACTTAGTGATGTGTTAAAGTGAAGAGAGGCCAAGAAGACAGAAAGCCAAGAGGTTGTCCTACTCTAAAGAATACGACACCTCGAACTGAGCGAAGAAAGGTACTTCAAAGATAGATCTGCTGAAGATTGCATCTAAACAATCTCCAACAGACTTACCAAAGAAAGTTCTAATAAGGTTAGTCTTCAGACTTAGGGGCCACCTATCGGTGGCAGACTTCAAGTCAAAAGAATAAACCTTACTGAAACCTTTTCATCTATCCAACGAACGGTCGGAGCTGATTAAAAGTTCCATCCATTGGAATAGACCGAAGCGATGAGGAAATCATGAAGAGGCTTCAATACCCTTTGATTCACAAAGTTACCTATGGCAAATATCCGTCTCTTACCAGCGCCAGCCTCGGTAGATTGCGATAGTCTACCAGGGGAGCCTGAGTCAATAGACTCACCGAAGTGTCTAGACCCGAAAGAGAGTTGATGGTACTCTCAGCGGTCTCTGTAGACTATGGAGATATCTCTTCATTCTTTTGGTTAGAAGGGTCTCGGATAAAGGGGACCTTAGAGGAAACCCTGCATCATAGTCACAATGGCTATTGATGTACAAACCAAACGATTTCATGACGCAGATGGTAGGGTAGAATATTCCTCCACGCGTCTTTTCACCTTTACGGCCTCCACGAAGGTCTCGCTTTCCAGGCTCCCAACGTACCCCTTGACACAAGGGAGTTGAGAGAAAACTAGGACAGTACCTTAGGATCAGGTCTTTAGATAAAGCGACAATATCATTTCTTAATTGAGACTGTCTTGGCAGACCGGTGGAAGGGGTGACTATCGATTTCAATATCGATCTGTCAATCCGTTTCGCCAGGCGAAGAGCCCGACAAAGACTAAAGAGATATATGAACCCATAAGTCGGCCTTCAGATCCTTCTTCATAATCATTTTGTGATGGAAGGAAGGTATAATGGTATCCTGACCTCGTCAGAGACACTGGCACAGGTAATAAACTGTGCGACTTACTGACCCCTGCATACGCTTGCTTACAGCAAGTTGCTGTTTGTTTTTCTTATAAAGCAGTAAACAGAGGGCTAGATCGTCGGTTTAACTGAATTACCTGTTTGGCAACGAGGTATGCTCCTATACAGAGTTCCTTGGTCAGACCGTCGGTAGCTATTATTAGTATTATCTTTTGATAGATACTAATAGCCCAAGATTTTCCAAAATCTTGTGCCATTTGATGGTCTTAAGATACAACAGTTTGTCAAACAAATACCTGGAAGAATTCTCATGTCTTTCCTTATCAGGTTTGGGTACCTGATGCAGAAGTCAGTCATTGGACTAACCTCCACTGGGACCAGATCACCGCCCTCAAATGTCAATACTAAAGTATAAGGCATTTGCGAATCCAACCGGATTCATTTGACAAACTGGTGTATCTTAATAAACACCAAAACTCGCCTAAACGACTGAATGTCGCATCAGTCGTGGGGGGGCACCTAGTTAACCAAACCAAACAAATGGGACTCCATGCGTCGTGGAGTGAGGTTAAACAACCAAATGTTGAGATAGAAGACCCAGATCTCTCCGGATCTGTATCTCGCTACCGATTGTTCGCCTCATGGACAGTCGGCACCCTTTCTGGCAATCCGACCGCAAGGGGTGATTCATCCCTTACTTACACCAACTGGGTTTAAAAACCCAGTCGATGCCACCCCCTTTCTTATTATTAGTAAGATAGGTTGCCCCTTTCCCCTCTCTCTAAGAAGAAGGTAAGCATCCCTCACTGCCGATCGCCTTCCGCTGGGTGAGCCTTCGCTTTTTGGATCGTCTTCTGCCCAATGTCAATGTGGTACCCTCCCTTTTTTGGTTCCCATTGGGTTTACCTTGTTTACAGGTCGACCCCATGGCAGCAAGAAAAAAAGGCGATCTTGTGCTATACTCCGGTGATCTCTTTCCTACCGAGGCACGCAAACCCCCATCGTGTCCCAGATCACACACATTCCATAAATCGAAAGGGGAAGCCTACTCATCCATCAGCTCCTCTCGTAGATCGGTG